CATTGACGTATTGAACAAACTCATATAAGCAAAAAATCTCAAATATCCTTGATCATGAGACATATAATTGTCACTATAAATCAGAACCATAATTCCAACAGTCGTGATTAATATTGACATAATACAAGTAAGTGGATCGATCAAGTAGCCCAACTCTAAAGAAAAATCATTATTGATAGTCCAAGACCATACATATTGATAGATATAACTACTATTTATTTGATCAATAGACAGATAAACTGAAAAAATCATAACTATACTTAACAATAAAACACTCGGAAAAGACCACATACGTCGAAGGTTTTTTGTTGCCGTCGGAAAAAGTAGAAGTCCCACTCCTATTAAGATAGGAATTGGAAGTGAGATGAAAGGTATGATCCATGAATATTGATACGTATATTCCATAAAAAAAGTATATTTTATTCCTAATAAATTTTTCTGATTCACCAGCTCTTAGCTCTTTTGAAAAGGATCAGTTAATAAAAACTTTAAATATGTAAAACTTAAATAGAATTTTATATTCTTAATTATTCTTAATTTTTTTTTTCCAAATACTTCAAATATTTCAACTCAAGAAGTTCGAATTGTTCAACTAAGATGACCCAATGAAACTATCAATGAACACAACTATTTTTTTTTTAAGTAAAATTTTATGACAATATAAAAACTGCAAATTTTCTTTATTATTTAGTATGCATTACAAAAATTTCCTGCTATAGAGCAAGAAGGAATAATTACACGAAAAAGACTTTTTTTTTTAACATTATATATATATATATTATTTTTTATTTGTTCCTACTCTAATAATTTAAAATTTTAGAGATCTATATCTAGGAGTATAATATAATTTAAAGAATAAATGGATAATAAATAGTAAAGAACAATTCATTTTGAACAATAGATGTCTTTCACATCCAACTATAGCAATGAATAATATATTCTAATTTTTTAATGGCAGTTCCAAAAAAGCGCACTTCTATATCAAAAAAACGTATTCGGAAAAATATTTGGAAAAACAAAGGACGTCGGGCAGCGTTGAAAGCTTTTTCGTTAGCAAAATCTCTTTCAACGGGGAATTCACAAAGTTTTTTTGGGGACAAATCAAATAAATAATGAAACATTGGAATAATATGAATCGGTTTGACTCAAAAAAGAGCCTAGTAGAAGATTCGTTTATACTTTTTATTATATAAATTTATTATATAAATAAGTCAAGAATGTAATGTGAATTTAGTAAAAAAAAAAATTGTGACTAAAATAAATATATATCAAAATTCACATTTTTTTTTATCAAAGCAATTATTGGAATTTCCTACTGTTTTGAGCGGATGACTACGAAATTTGTTTTCCTTTTTTTTTAAGGTATGTAAACTAAAAATAATAATTTTTTTGTTTACTCAATTATAAATTGGAAAATGGTACTTTTTTTTCTTGTTCAAAGACAAAAAAAAATACAAGGCTTGATCTTTCTTTTTCATATCTTTGTTTTATCATTTTCGGGATGGGGAAAATAAGAATCCCCATCGCCCCAATAAAACAAAAAGTTTTTGTATATTTCGATTTTCTTAGATATATTCTAGATTATAGAATATATTTATCTATATAATATCTAAATATAGAAGATAAATATAGTAAACTGAAACTCTTTATTCAAAATTTAATGAGGCGTTGAAACGATGACATTAGTTAATTAAGTTAAAACTGTATTTTAAAAGTCAAAATGCTAGGAACCCTTATTTCTTTTCTCGAACTCATTATTACTATAATATAATAATATCCCGCCGAATACATAATTAAATTGGTTTGCAAAATCCTAACACAAATTCTATACACAACAAAAACCCTTTAATACAAAGCTATGGCCAATATTTCGACAAATTTCTTGAATGTAGTGCTGTGCTGAAATTGTGATCCAAAAAAATATCCAATTTTAGTTTGTCATTGAAAAAAAAATGAGATAAAAAAGAAAACAAAGGAATCAAATCATTACAAAATGTAAATGAGAAATAACATTTTTTTTACCTTTAATTAATTAAGTTTTCAAATTTGAAAGATAAAGAGTTTTTTATCCCCTTAAATAGTTTCTAAAAAAAATTAGATTGAATTGAAAATTGATTCTATTTTTTCAATCTCGACGATTGAATAATAAATAATAATAGGTTATTATGATTTCGAGAAAGCCGCTATGGTGAAATCGGTAGACACGCTGCTCTTAGGAAGCAGTGCTAGAGCATCTCGGTTCGAGTCCGAGTGGCGGCATGGCATTTTATATTATAAAACAAGTTCTATAATATAATTAATTCAAGTCCCAGATTTTAATTTAAATAATTTAATTGAGTAAATTACTAATTTTTTTTATGATATTTTCAACTTTAGAGCATATATTAACTCATATATCTTTTTCGGTCATTTCAATTGTCATTACAATTCATTTGATAACCTTATTAGTCGATGAAACCGTAGGACTCTATCCTTCTTCAGAAAAAGGCATGATAGCCAC